ACTAAATAAATCAATGGATAGTCTTGATCCTATTGGACATACCAGTGGAAGTGAAGAACCCATTCTAAATGGTACGGAGAAAAACATTCCTAGTCGGAGTGATAGTGGCAGTTATAGTTTCAGAAATGTTGATTATTTATTTGATATCAGGGATATTTGGAGTTTGATCTCTGATGACACTTTTTTAGTTAGGGATAGTAATGGTGACAGTTTTTCTGTATGTTTTGATATTGAAAATCTGATTTTTGAGATTGACAATGATAGTTCTTTTCTGAGTGAACTAGAAAGTTTTTTTTCTAGTTATTTAAATAGTGGGTCTAAGAGAAACAATCACTACTATTATCATTACATATATGATACTCAATCTAGTTGGAATAATCACATTAATAGTTGCATTGATAATTATCTTCGTTTTGAAGTCAGTATTAATAGTTCCATTTCGGGTGGTACCGACAATTACAGTGACAGTTACATTTATAGTTTCATTTGTACTGAAAATGTAACTGGTAGTGAAAGTGGGAGTTCTGATATAAGAACTAGTAAAAATGGCAGTGATTTCAATATAAGAAGAAGATCTAATGATTTCGGTAGAAATAAAAAATACAGACATTTATGGGTTCAATGCGAAAATTGTTATGGATTAAATTATAAAAAATTTTTTAGGTCAAAAATGAATATTTGTGAACAGTGTGGATATCATTTGAAAATGAGCAGTTCAGATAGAATCGAACTTTCGATTGATCCGGGGACTTGGGATCCTATGGATGAAGATATGGTCTCTATAGACCCCATTGAATTTCATTCAGAGGGGGAACCCTATAGAGATCGTATCGATTCTTATCAAAGAAAGACAGGTTTAACTGAAGCTGTTCAAACAGGCATAGGTCAACTAAATGGCATTCCCATAGCAATTGGAGTTATGGATTTTAAGTTCATGGGAGGTAGTATGGGATCCGTAGTAGGCGAGAAAATCACCCGTTTGATCGAGTATGCTACTAATCGATCTTTACCTGTCATTATTGCGTGTGCTTCTGGAGGAGCGCGCATGCAAGAAGGAAGTTTGAGTTTGATGCAAATGGCTAAAATATCTTCCGCTTCATATAATTATCAATCAAATAAAAAATTATTCTATGTATCAATCCTTACATCTCCTACAACCGGTGGAGTAACAGCCAGTTTTGGTATGTTGGGAGATGTCATTGTTGCTGAACCTAATGCCCACATTGCATTTGCGGGTAAAAGAGTAATTGAACAAACATTGAATAAGACAGTACCCGATGGTTCACAAGCGGCTGAGTATTTATTCCATAAAGGCTTATTTGACCCAATTGTACCACGTAATCCTTTAAAAGGTGTTCTGAGTGAGTTATTTCAGCTCCACGGTTTCTTTCCCTTGAATCAAAATTCAAAAAATTAATAAAGTATAGCACTAAATTCAGTTATTTGTAGCGAACAAGTATTTAGTTCATCGTAATCAAAAAAAAACTAAAAAGAATGGTGTTTTCTTTGATGACATAAGTTCTACTTGTAATAAGAGTTAGAAGTTTCGGGTAATTACTTTTGATTTTTTCCTCCAGATCTATTTTTTTATCCTACCTCTATTCATGATTAGTAATCACGAACCTTCTATCAACAGGATAAAAAAGTGAATTTTTCCCTCCGAGGAATTAGAATTAGGGAAAATAAAAAAAAATTATCTGGCCTTCTTACGTATTAATATAGACAATAAAAAAAAATATCGAAATCCAAATAAAAAGAAATAAATATAAAATAGAGAATAGAAGTTATTTCTATATCTATCGATAACCCCCATTTTTTATTTTACTATGAATCCCCGTTTGTTGGATGGATCGAATTAGTTAGAGTTGCAAACTCCTAATAAAATCTTTTATTTTCATAATAAACTCCTTATTAGATTAGAAAGATAGAAAGAAATAAGGATGGGAGAAGAATAATAAAATATATTAATAAAGCGAATTATCATACATATTCGTGTAGAAAGATGAATAGGTACACTTATTTTATTTAGTTCTACATTCCTTGTACTTATTAACTACTTATAAATATTAATTTCTAAATATTAATAATTTATTAAATTTAATAAATTATTAATATTTAATTATAATATAATTATAATATAATTATAATATATAATATAAATATAATTATTAAATAATATATTTATATATAATAAATAATATTATAAATATAATACAGTTTATGATATATACTTAGGATAGATATACTTATCATATCATAAGATATCTTTCTCTTTCTAATAGATAGAAATATTAAATCGAGGCACCCATTCTATGACAGATCTCAACTTACCCTCTATTTTTGTGCCTTTAGTGGGCCTAGTATTTCCGGCAATTGCAATGGCTTCTTTATCTCTTCATGTCCAAAAAAATAAGATTGTCTAGATCCGATGGGACCAAATCTCATCAATTTATTTCAACACTGGATCATAATACAGATATTTATTTAGTGTAATATGGTACAATATGTGACTCTTTACGAACACAAATGAAAGAACTGTTATGCATGCGGATACATGATATCCGCATAAATGCATGTATATGCAGGTATAGCTGGTTAAATTAAAAATGGATCGGCGAATATTTTATTTAAATGGAAAGTCAATGTATCTAACAAATTACTTCTAACGGTTTACATCAGAATAGTGCTAGTTAATGAAAGTTACTTCGGGATCAAGAAAGTAAAATTCATTTGGGTTATTCTCTCAATTCCAATCGAATGTAACTGGATCTAGTAGAGTATGAATTGGCGATCAGAACATATATGGATAGAACTTATAATGGGGTCTCGAAAAACAAGTAATTTTTTCTGGGCCTGTATCCTTTTTTTAGGTTCACTAGGATTCTTAGTGGTTGGAACTTCCAGTTATCTTGGTAGGAATCTGATATCCGTATTTCCATCTCAGCAAATTCTTTTTTTTCCACAAGGGATCGTGATGTCTTTCTATGGGATCGCAGGTCTATTCATTAGCTCCTATTTGTGGTGCACAATTTCATGGAATGTGGGTAGTGGTTATGACCGATTCGATAGAAAAGAAGGAATAGTGTGTATTTTTCGTTGGGGATTTCCTGGAATAAATCGTCGCATCTTCCTTCGCTTACTTATGAGAGATATCCAATCCATCAGAATGGAGGTTAAAGAGGGTCTTTATCCTCGTCGTGTCCTTTATATGGAAATCAGAGGCCAAGGAGCCATTCCCTTGACTCGTACTGATGAGTATTTTACTCCACGAGAAATTGAACAAAAAGCTGCCGAATTGGCCTATTTCTTGCGCGTACCAATTGAAGTATTTTGAAATGAACTGAAGAAAAAATTGAAAAAAACTTGCTAATTTCCTTTTTAATACAACCGTCGACTCTATCTGATATTTCTCTGAAGTACGAGTTCTATAAAAAGGTATTGAACCCATGGATCTATTTCCTATTTTTGTCTAATAATTTAGATCTCGGATCTAGAAGGAAAGGAATATAGAAATAGAATAAGGGTCCTTTTAGGATAAAAATGAAAAAAAAAAAGAAAGCCGGGGTCTCCCTCCCATATATTTTATCCATAATATTTTTGCCCTGGTGGGTCTCTCTCTCATTTAATAAATGTCTGGAACCTTGGGTTACTAATTGGTGGAATACCGGGAAATCCGAAACTTTTTTGAATGATATTCAAGAGAAAAACGTTCTAGAAAGATTCATAGAATTGGAAGAACTATTCCTCTTGGATGAAATGATAAAGGAGTACCCGGAGACGCATATACAAAAACTTCGTATAGGAATACACAAGGAAACGATACAATTGGTCAAAACACACAATGAATATCATCTCCATATCATTTTGGATTTCTCGACAAATATAATTTGTTTCGCTATTCTAAGTGGTTATTTTATTCTGGGTAATGAAGAACTTGTCATTCTTAATTCTTGGATTCAGGAATTCCTCTATAACTTAAGTGACACAATAAAAGCTTTTTTGATTCTTTTAGTTACTGATTTATGGATCGGATTTCATTCGACCCATGGTTGGGAACTAATGATTGGTTCGGTCTACAACGATTTTGGATTGGTTCATAACGATCAAATTATATCTAGTCTTGTTTCCACTTTTCCAGTTATTCTAGATACAATTGTGAAATATTGGATCTTCTATTATTTAAATCGTGTATCTCCTTCACTTGTAGTCATTTATCATTCAATGAATGAATGAAGAACTCATTTGATCTCCTGATATCAATCAAATCAGAATCTTTCTTCGTATATAAAGAAAGCATTTTCAATCTTACTTAATTCTTTATACTTCTAGTTCTTCAAGGTATTCGTCCTATATTCCAGTACAATTATCCCAGTACAATGACAGACTCGTGTATAGGGAACTATACTAGCTACCTATCTAATTTATTGTAGAAATTCCGGGATCAATGATTGGACATGCAAAATAGAAATACTTTTTCTTGGGTAAAGGAACAGATGACTCAATCGATTTCTATATCGATCATGATATATGTAATAACTCGGGCATCTATTTCAAATGCATATCCCATTTTTGCGCAGCAGGGTTATGAAAACCCACGAGAAGCAACTGGACGAATTGTATGTGCCAATTGCCATTTAGCTAATAAGCCCGTGGATATTGAAGTTCCGCAAGCCGTGCTTCCTGATACTGTATTTGAAGCAGTTGTTCGAATCCCTTATGATATGCAACTGAAACAAGTTCTTGCTAATGGTAAAAAGGGGGCTTTGAATGTAGGGGCTGTTCTTATTTTACCCGAGGGATTCGAATTAGCCCCCCCCGATCGTATTTCTCCCGAGGTGAGAGAAAAGATGGGAAATCTGTCTTTTCAGAGTTATCGTCCCAATAAAAGAAATATTCTTGTGATAGGGCCTGTTCCCGGTCAGAAATATAGTGAAATCGCCTTTCCCATTCTTTCCCCCGACCCTGCTACGAGGAAAGACGTTCACTTCTTAAAATATCCC